TTTATAAAACCCCCTCCTAATATTTATATTAATTATTATCTTATATATAAATATTATATTATAAATAATTAAATAACATAAAAGTATAACTATAAAAGTATAAAGATTTTTAATAATATTATTAATTATTAATAAAATATTTAATAATTAATTATTAGATAATTTTCATCTAAGGGTATTTAAGGTTTAATGATTTTTATTAGTTTATTAATATTAATTGTGGCTATTGCCATTCCTTCTATCAGAATGAATTTGTCTCCTAATTTATTTATCAGATTAACTTCTATTATATTTATTTATGCCGCAGGATTATCATTTAATTCTTTATATATTCAATCAATTGAATCAGGTTTAGGTATATATAGTGGTTTATTCCATGTAACTATTACATCTCAATTAATAGAAATTTTTATATTTATTATAGGTGCTTTAATATTAACAGCCTGGCCTATATTTAATAAACATCCATTAAAAAATAGTTACAATAATAATTTTAATTTAGAATCAGATAATTTATCTTATATAAATAATCCGGCAACTGAATATTCTTTAATAGTTATATTTTCTACTTTAGGTTCTTCATTATTATTATCTTCATCGGATTTTATTTCAATGTATTTAAGTTTAGAATTACAATCATTTGGTGTATATATTTTAGCAACTTTATATAGAGATTCCGAATCAGCTACTGCAGCAGGATTAAAATATTTCTTATTAGGTGGTTTATCATCTTGTGTGATACTATTAGGAGTAGCTTTAATTTACTCATATACAGGAATTACTAATTTTGAATCTTTATATAGTTTAAGTTCTGTTTTACATGCTTTATCAAACCAGGATTCAGTTTCATCTGGTATAACATTAGGAACTATATTTATTTTCTTAGGTTTATTATTTAAAATAGCAGCAGCTCCTTTACATAATTGGGCTCCGGATGTTTATGATAATAGTCCAACTATAGTTACTATTTGGTTAACCATAATGCCTAAAATATCAATAATATTTCTATTATTAGAAATAATTAATGGATTAAATTTATCAACTTCTTTATTAGTATTAGATAATATTAATTTTTTACCTTTATTTTTCTTAAATTTAGCTAAATATCAAATAGTAGAAATTAAACATTTATTATTATTAAGTGCCTTATTATCTTTAATTATAGGTACAGTTGTTGGATTATCACAAATAAGAATAAAAAGATTATTAGCTTATAGTACAATATCACACGTTGGATTTATTTTAATTGCATTAGCAATAAATTCAGCAAGTTCAGTAGAAGCTTTATATTTCTATATAATTCAATATAGTTTAACAAATTTGAATGTATTCTTAATTTTATTAGCATTTGGGTATATTATTAATAAAAATTATTTAATTAATAATAACTTAATTAATTCTGATATTAATATAATATCTCAATTAAAAGGACAATTCTTCCATAATCCTATTTTAAGTTTATGTTTAACAATTTGTTTATTCTCAATGGCTGGGGTTCCACCTTTAATTGGTTTCTTTTCTAAATATTATGTATTATATTCTGCTATTGATAGTCAATATTACTTAATTACTATAGTAGCTATATTAACTAGTGTAATAAGTGCTTCATATTATATAAAAATAATAAGAGTATTACATACAGAAGAAACAAAAGTAAATAAAAATATTAATACTAAAGAAACTAATGAATTAGTATTAAATAATTTCCACAGTTTCTTAATATCTAGTCTGACCTTAGGTATATTATTATTCTTAATTAAACCTACAATAATTTTAAATAGTGTTCAGTTACTATCAATAATATTATTTGATAAATATAATATAACATGAATAATATAATGACATTATTTATATTAGTTCCATTCATAGGTGTAGCTTTATTAGGTTTAAATCTATTATTAGCGCCTAAAAATGCTTATGAAGCTAAAGCCTCTGCTTACGAATGTGGGTTTTTAGCTATTGAAGGACAAACTAGATCTACTTTCCAAATTCATTTCTATATTGTAGCTATGTTATTTTTAGTTTTTGATTTAGAAATCTTATTATTATTCCCTTTAGCTGTTACTTTATATCAAGTAAGTACTTATGGTTTTGTAATAGGTTTAATCTTCTTCTTTGTTTTAACTATAGGATTTGTATTAGAAATAGGATCAGGGGCTATCTCTTTAACTAATACTCATGAATAATATTACTAAATTTTAATTTAATTAATCTCCCCTCCTTTTTATTAAATATTCTGAAATAAACTTTAATAAAAATATATTATATATATATTTTTATATATAAATAATAATGTTATAAACCTAAATTAAAAGAAGATTATATAATAATTTTATTAAAGGAGAGGTGATCCGATTGGTAATGGTGGTTCTCTGTAAAAGAATTGGTCTTTGACCACATTAGGTTCGATTCCTAAACTCTTCAATTATTAAATTTAGATTAATTTTAATAAAAATTATAATAACATATTTTTTAATTAATGAATAATATTTCATAAATTTATAAGAAGAAAAAATTTAAGACTGTAGCATAATTGGTCAATGCAATTCGCTCATAATGGATGTTATAAGGGTTCAATTCCCTTCGGTCTTATAATAAATTCTTTAAACTATGAAGGGTACTTGGTCGAGTCAGGTTTATGGCGCTCGTCTTGAAAACGAGTACTCCAAAAGAGTCGTCGGTTCAAATCCGACAGTGCCCGTATATTAATAAATTAAAAATAATTGAAAACAATAAAAATTTTTAAAAGAGATATAAAATATTGTGAAAACATATATAATAAGATAATTAAATATTTAATTGTTCAAATTTTAGTAAGAATTTAATTTTGGTTCCGATTGAACGTTATTCAGTAGTTTTAAGACATGCAAATCATTATTTCTGATAGTAAATTTTAGATTTATTCTAAGAAATAAGGTGTAGAGGTGAGTATAGTAAATAAGATACCCTATTAGTCTTCAGAAATAGAAGATAATAAAGGAAATTTTCTGCTTTAGGATTCTATTTACTTTGATTATGATAGTTGGTAGAGGTAATGGCCTACCAAGTCTTCAATCAAAAGCCAAGTTTGACAGAACATATGGCCACATTGGGAGTGTAATACCCCAAGTAATATAAAATTACCTGCAGTCAAGAATATTAGTCAATGCTCGCAAGAGTGAACTAGCTAACTGAAATCTTAATAAATATTAAGATAAGGTAAGAGAAAATAATGATAATATCTTACTATTAGTGTCGTCTAAATTTGGTGCCAGAAGACTCGGTAAGACCTTAGACGCAAACGTTAATCGTCATAATCAGGCGTAAAGGGTGTGTAGGCGGTTTAAATTTTAAAATTAAACTAGAATCTAAAAGAGGATAAGCTAAACAACATAATTAATTAGGACTGACAACTTATAATAATGTGGAGTACTAAAGGTTAAAGCTATTTATCTACTTAAGATTGACGCTCAGAAACGAAGGGGAGAATAAGAAACTTAGATTAGAGACCTAATTATCTCTCTCAGTCAACGATGAATGGTAGTTATTAAAAATAAATTAATATAATTAGTAACGAGGTTAACACGATGACCATTCCGCCTTGTTAGTAAGACTGCAAAGTTGAAAACAAAAAAATTAGTCGGTCTTGAAGCAAACGAAGTGAAGCATGTTATTTAATACGATAATCCGCGTAAAATCTTACCAGTTCTTGTATATTCTTATAAAAAAATAATTTAATTTTAAATTATTCATTGTAAGAATACAGGTGTTGCATGGCTGTCGTCAGTCCGTGTCGTGAGAAGTTTGGTTAAATCCGTAAACGGACGAAATCCCTAGTATTAATTTATACATAATACATAATAGTGTTGATAAGATGCTAATTGGGGCTAAGACAAGTCATTATGGCCCTCATGAACTGGGCTATAGACGTGCCACAAAAACTTTTACAAAGTGATGCAATTCTGTCCTTAAATAAATTAAAATTTAATTTATGAAAATAAAGGAAATAGGAGGAGCTAATCAATAAAGAAAGTTAACTATTAAATTAGTTGAATTGTCATCTGAAACTCGGTGACATGAAAAAGGAATTTCGAGTAATCGTTGATCATTACGCAACGGTGAATTAAGCATTCAGGATGAACTAACCGTCTGTCGCTGGGAAGAAGCTTGATTTTAAGGAAGATGTGTATTGTTCTTATTTTCTTATTTTCAATTTTAAATGGAAAGTATAAATTAATATTTATATGAGTATTAGTTTAAGATTATATTATTACTCAATAGTAATATATATAATATAGAGAATCAAATTTGATCTATAAACGTGATTGTCAAGAAAAACTGAACCCAACGAATTAAATTGAGTAACATCTCAAAAGTCATAGCAAGGTAGCCGTACTGGAAGGTGCTGCTGAAAAATAAAACGAAGAGTATATAACCCCCTCCAATGTAAAATTAGAAATAATTTAATTATTATTATTTCTAATTTTAGAATTTATAGTAAAATACTATTATTTATTATTTATTTAGGGGGTTAGCTGAGTGGTATAGCAGTAAATTTACACTTTACAGACAGAGTTTCGATTACTCTACTCCCTATTGCTAATATTAGATAATTAAAAAATAATAAATTAGTTTTATTTTTTTTTATAATTCTATTAATTAATAATTATAATTTATATATGTATATTAATATAAATTTACTTAACAAGTATGCCGTAATTTAAGGTAACCGGGTAAATCTTAGGCATTTATGCTTATTGCACTTAAGAGTTCGAGTCTCTTTACTTGTAATTTATAATTATTTAACTTATTACAACATCTGTAGCTTAATGTTAAAGCAATTGTCTTCAAAAAAAATAATTATTGGATAATTCCTTTAATGTTAATTGGATACGGTGCTATTTATTATTTTAATTCTAATATAATAGAAATATTAGATCCTATATTAGATAAAACATCTGAAAATTTACCTGAGTGTATAGTAAGTAATAAATCTTCTTCTAAGGTTTTAACATGGCTTATGTTTTTAGACTACTGTAAAATTTCTTAAAATTGGAACAGTTATACCTTTTTCTTTTCTTATTTTAGTTTCTTTTATTATTTATTTTTTAAAAAACACACAAAACAAAAATAAACAAAATTTAAATAAATAGAGGGGAGTTTAAGAATATAGTAATAAATAAAAATTTACTATTAATAAAATTATTATAATTATTATAATTATTATACTATCAATAATTATATAATAAGTTTGAAAAATCCTTCTTATCTTTATAAACTTATATATTTTTGGATATTTATTTTCAATATTAAATTTATTAATTAAATATTCTCCAAAAAATATTGTTAGTAATGAAATTAAGGAGAAAAAGATAAATATTATGGCTGATATATTCATAAAGGCAATGTTTTGTATAATATTTAAATTTTCTATATAGGAATAAAATTCGTTAATTATATTAAAATTTATATAATTCTCTTCACTGTTAATATAATTTTCAACTTTTTTAAAAATTTCATATAAGTCATTATTTAATATTTTTATTTTATTATCTAAATTTTCTAATTGAGATGTTATACTTTCAGATTTATTATCAGAAGTTTTAATAACTTCATCTAAACTTCTTCTAATTTCTTCTATTTTATTTTCAGTAATTTCAACATTTTCTAATACATCATTAATTTTTTTAGAATTATTATTATTTATTAATTCTTTTAATTCATTATTTATTTTATCTCTTTCTAATTCTAAACTTTTAGTTAATTCATTATTTTTAGTTTGATTAATTACTAAATTATAAGTTGCCATTGAAAAATTTGCTAATGCAAGATATTTAAAAATATTTTGTAATTTATTACTCATAACTTAATTTAAATTTAAATGGTATAAATCATTGTTAATTGGTATTCACCAAAATCTATCTAAAATCTAGATATCTCTTTTATAAAAGAGAAGTAACCTATTTAAATACTTTCTAATAAAGATTAAATATCTTTTATTTAAGAATATAATATCTTATAACATAGGATTAAAATACCTATTATTTAATATTAAATAATATGAAAACATTTTTAAAAATTATACAATATATCTTAAAATTTATTGCTTATATATTATATAAAGTAAGTGCTAAATATACATATACTAAAATCTTTAAACAATTAATGAAATATAAAATAATTTCTTTAATTTATAAACCATTAAAATTAATATTTACTAATTTCTTGTATTTATTTAAATTAATCACTGCTATTATTGTTGTATTATCTTTATTTAATGTATCTTTGATCTATTATAATTTTGATATAATTGATGAAGCTACTAATATAATTAATTCTATTATTAATTGGTTTAAAACTTTATATTTTACTTGGTTTCCTAATGAAGATATTGAAGATATTCCTGAACCTAAAGATTTTTTAATAAATAAAAAAGAATCTAAAATAATAGAAAAAAGTGTACAACATTCTAAAAATAATTATTGGATAATTCCTTTAATAATAATTGGATATGGTGCTATTTATTATTATAATCCTCAATTAATGGAAACATTACAACCTATATTAAATAAAACTGATGAAATATTACCTGATAAAACAATTTCAATATCTATTGTTGGTATATTTATATATAAAGGATTAATCTTTGCTATTACCCATCTTACTGGATATGATTTAAATATTTTTATAGGTGATGATAAACCTTCAGAAGAAGATTTAACTCAAGGAATTGAAAACCAATTTAGAAATGATTCTGATAGTGAACCTTTATTATTAACTGATAATGAAAGAAGAGCTATAGAAGCTTATCAAAGATCAATAAAAGATCAATGGGAAGCTGAAAGAAATAATAGAGAGAGATCTTTTTCACCAACTAATAATTTAGATACTAAATATCTAGATGAAATTAAAGAATTATTTCCTAAAGAAGATGATTTAGAAAGTCCTAAAGCATCTACAAGTAAATTAACTAATATTAATGAAAATAGACCAATAAACGTTTCAAATCCCATTAAAAAAGTTAAATGTAGACAATTTGATCTAAGTTCAGTAAAATTTGAAGATTGGGATAAATAAATTATTATATTAAAACCCCCCCCCCTTCTTCATTGAGATTTAATATAATAGGAAGAATATGAGTTTTCAGAATACTCAAAGTAACCGTTCAAATCGGTTAACCTCAAAACAAAAAACAAAAATTTAAACAAAAAACAAAAAACAAAAATTTAAAAGTGATAGAAGAAATTGTGAAAAACAATATAATAAGACATTAAAATGTTAAATATGTAAGTTACAGTGTAAAAATAAAAGAAGATATTCTTAACAACTAAGGGAGTTAAAATCTATGGAAGTGATTTATCGTTATTAATCTCATTTATAACTTAAAAAGGTCTTATTGTTTTAACCTTTTAATTGCATTAGGTTCGATTCCTAAACTCCCTCATCTCCGAAATGAGGTTAAACTAATAATGGTTAATTCCATAGTTAGTGGTTAATCCCATAGTCAAACAGAATTCAAAAATGAATAATAATTTATTTGTACAATTAGAAAGTTTAATAAAAAGCCTTGAAGTTAAATTAGATAAAAAAAAGTTTTAAATCTAAATTAGATATTTTACATGAAATTAATAAATTCTCTTTAACATTTAACCTGAATATATAATCTTTGTTATTAATGAAACTTTTACCTATTCTTCAGATCTTTTAGATGATTCTTTATTATTTAAATCTTTAATACATAGTAATTTATATTATCATTATATCACATATAATATTAGAGATGATTCTATTGCTTATTATACAATTACAATTAATTTAAACCCCCTCCTATTAATATAAGAATTAAATATTCTTTAATAAAGGTAATATACTTTTTATGATAAATAATATAAAAATGAATAACAATATTTTATTACAAATTAAAAACTTAATTAAAAACTTAGAAATTAAGTGAGATAAAACTAGAAATATAAAATCTAAGTTAGAAATCTTACATGAAATTAACAGATTAAAGACACAATTAACTGAATTATATAAATTAGAAGCTGAATCTTTAGAAAGTAAATATCAAGCTGTAACATCTGATAAAATTAGAGATATTAATAAACAAATTGAAAAAGCTAGCTCTAAAGGTAAATTTATGAAAGATTATTATTATGATTTAAATTCTGAATTATTATTAAATAATACTAATTATTTAAAATTTGTGGATAAATTTTGGAATGATATAATGTCTGATTTAGATCCTAATCAAAATGTAATGGTTAGATTCTTAATTCAAATGTCTGATACCTCAGCTAGAACATTAAGTAAAACTGAAATTATTAATAATAATGTTGAATCTTTAAATAGTTTTAAAGAATTATTAATAGAAAATCTTAATAATGTTTATAGCCATTATCTTACCGAAGAAGTAGATAATATGATAAAAGGTTTTATTATGAGATATAAAATCTTCTCTTCTAATTCCAAAACTCAAAATACTGTAATTAGAAAAGCCTTAGATATTAAAAAAGGTAGAATTCAAAGAACAGTTAAAATTAGAAATATAAATTATCCATTATCAACTAATCCAATAGATTTTGGAGATACTCAATTTAAAGTAGGAAATTTAACATATGTTTTAAATAAAGATTTAAAATTCGAATTTGATAGAAAAGAAGATTCTCAAATTATTAAAGTTTATAGAGATAATAAATTAATTAATACATTTAATGATTTTTTTATAGATAATAGCTTATTCAAAAGAATTGTTGCTAATCTAACTTTTTATATAAACGATGGAAAAGTAATTTTGAAAACTAAAGAATATAGCCCTAAATTTATTTCTAAAGCCAAATTGGATAAAATATTCACAGAAAATTTCTATACAGCTGATATCGAAACTTTAACTAAAGTAGATGCTAAAGGTAAAAGATATTTTGAACCTTATTCTTTAGCCTATTATGATGGAACTGTACCTAAAATTTATTATGTAACTGATTATAATAATATGGAAGAAATGATGAATAAATTCTTTAATGATTTATTTAAATTAAAATTAAAAAATGTTGATATTTATTTCCACAATTTATCAGGATTTGATGTAAACTTCTTATTAAAACCTTTATTAAATATAAAAGGAGTAAAATCTGATATTATGTTAAGAGATGATAAATTTATTCAAATTAAAATCTCTTATGGTAAATTTAGTTTTAATATTAAAGATTCTTTATTATTATTACCTGGTTCATTAAACAAATTAAGTAAATCATTTAAAATTGAAACACCTAAAGAAATATTTCCTAGAAAATTATTTGAAAAAGAAACATTCGAAGCTGATTATATTACTAATCAAGTACCAGATTATAAATACTTTAATCATAGTGAAGTTTCTTTAGAAGATTATAACAACTATTGTAAAGGATTTATAGGTAAATCTTGGTCATTAAAAGATGAAACATTAAAATATGTGGATATAGATTGTATAGCATTACATCAAATCTTAATCAAATTTGGTGATACGATTTATAACATGTGGGGTATAGATATTAAACATACACCAACATTACCTGCCTTAGGTTTTAAAATTTATAAAGCAAGATATATGAAAGAAGAAAATATACCTATAATAACAGGGATCCCTTATAGAGATATTAAACAATCTTATACAGGAGGTTCTACCGATATGTATATTCCATATGGAGAAAATATCTGGTGTTATGATGTAAATTCCTTATATCCAACTGCCATGAAACAATTCAAATATCCTGTAGGAAAATTTATCTCATTTACAAATTTAAAGAATTTAACATTGATGGAATTAGAAAATCTATTATGTAGAAAATTGTTTGGATTCATTGAATGTTAAATATCTTGCCCTCTTGAAATTAAACATCCTATATTGCAAATAAGAAGAGAAATCGATTCAAATTCTGTTAGAACATTTTCACCTGTAGGAACATTTACCGGTTGGTTTCATTTTGAAGAACTGTTAGAAGCTGTTAAATTAGGGTATGAAATTAAAATTATAAGTGGATATTTATTTGAAGAAGCAGAAATTTTTACTGAATATGTAAATGATCTATATAGAATAAAAATGGATGCTGATAAAAATAAAGATCAAGTATGAAGATTAATTAGTAAAAACTTAATGAATAGTTTATATGGAAGATTTGGAATGGATCAATATTTAGTAAATAATATTGTAATAGATAAAGATGAAACTCTAATAGAAGAATTATATTCTAAAGCTGAAGTTGAAGACATAATAGAATTAGATAATAAATTATTAATACAATATTTACCTAAAGAATTTAAATCTTATTCCTATCAAGAAAACTTAGAATTAGACATTTCAGTTGCTATCGCATCATCTGTAACTGCATATAGTAGAATACTAATGGCTAAATTTAAAAATAATCCTAATTATAATTTACATTATACTGATACAGATAGTTTATATATTAATTTTAATAATGAATTCTATAAAGAAAACTTCGAAAAAGAATTTGTGGATCCTTTAAAATTAGGTTATTTAAAAATTGAAAATCTTAAAATTAATGGTGAAATTAAAACATATGAAAGATTCTATTTCTTAGGGCCTAAATTTTATGTTGCTATTTTCAATAATGAAATAGATTTTGCTAATAAAACAAAAATTAGAGGATTACAGAAAGCCTATAGATCAATGATAGATGAAAATAAAATTAAATCGTTATTAGAATATAATAGAAAAGCCATAACAATTGAAACAATGAAATGGTTTAAAGATATCTCAGAATCTAAAATTTTTTTAGAAAGTAGACCGTATGATTTAGATATCTCAATAAATAAAAGATCTTTAATTTATAAATATAATTCTGCTGAAGATATCCAATTAATAAATACCTTTCCTTTAATTATGAAAAACAACAAAATTGAATATAAAGGGGAATATTTCATTAAAGATGGGAAAATGTATAAAGAAATATAATTTTAATCCCCTCCTTTAAAACATCTTTTGAATCTTTAATTTTATCATTAAAAATTTATTCTTAAAAGTAAGTTATATAAGAAACTTTTAAATAGGAGAAATAGATAGAATAAGCAAAAATAAATAGAGAAAATTTGATTAAAATATCTGTAATAAGTGTATAGATCCTATTTAAAGCAAAAAAAAGCTAAAATAAAAAGTTCTTTAAAGAGTCTCTCTACACACATTTTATTTTTAAAGTAAGGATGTATTATTGAATATATTAAAACACTTGAATTATAGATCTATACTGCCAAATTTAAGGGTAGAATCGGAGACTTGAACTCTGAACATCGTCGCCACAAGACGTCATTTTTACCGATTAAACTAATCCTACCTCTTTTAAGTTTTTTATAAAATTTATTTTTATTTAATTTTTAATTAGCTATCTCATTTTTTTTTTTATATAAAGAGATATTTCATTATAAATTTGTTAATATTTTAATAAGAGGAGGAGTATATTTTTTATTAAATAAATAATTTATAATTATTAATAGGTAATAATAAAACTTTAACGTCTTTTTTTTTCTTTTCACCTTCTTTTTTTTTTTACTATGGTATTTTCCACTATAATAATATAAATATCTTTAGGTTTATAAAGATATTTTGTCGGTTTAGACCTCTTTTAAGATTAGAAACAATTTATTTTGTTTTTTGAAAAATGATGGTTAATATTTATTTATTTAAAATAAATTACAAAACTTGTTTTTAAATTTAACATACGAGTAATCAGACTCGAACTGATCACATCTACTTGGAAGGTAGAGGTTATACCAACTTAACTATACTCGTGAAATTTTAAGAATAAATTATCTCACTCTTTTAATAATTAAATTATTAATATTATTATGGAGAGGGGCTAAATTTAATTTAATCTATTATATTTTAAATATTTAGAATTATTTATTAATTTTTTAAATTATGAGTATAATAATAAGAAAGCAATCATTAATGAGAATAATCCTGTAGCTTCGGCTAAGGCGAATCCTAAAATTGCGTAACCGAATAATTGTCCTCTTAATTGAGGATTTCTAGCAGTAGAAGCGATTAATGAAGCAAAGATTTGACCGATACCTAATCCGGCACCAATTAAACCTGAACAAGCTAATCCTGCACCGATGAATTTTGCTGCAGCTAACATATGTATTACAAATATATATATTTAAAGATAGTGTCTGACGTATATTATAATTTAAATAATATTACTCTTTTAAGTAATATTACAATATAATTTATTGTAATATTTAACGAGACCTACCAGATTCGAACTGGTATCCAACTAAGTGACAATTAGAAACTCTACCTATTAAGCTAAGGACCCTTTTTATTATCTTTAAATTTAAAATATTAAAATTTTCCAAGAGCAAGGCGACTCGAACACCTAACAACGATTTTGGAGATCACTATATTACCAATTATACTATGCTCTTTAATTAATTAAATATACTACTTATAAAAAAAAATAATAAAAAGAATTATTATTATAAGGAAGTAAAGAGATTCGAACTCTCAACCGTTTCATTAAAAGTGAAACACTCTACCTTTTGAGTTATACTTCCTATTCATATACTTTCAACTGAAGAAAGATATAAATAATAGGATATTTATTAAATACTAGTATATTAAAATATAACTCAATTTTGAGTTACCCCGATTCGAACGAGGAAATTATTCGCCAAAGGAAGACGTATTGCCAATTATACTATAACTCATATACAAAACATTAATATAATTAATAATTAATTAGTTTTTATATCTTTTACATACTCTTTTATTAGTTTAATATGCCTAAAGGGGGACTTGAACCACCAACGACTTATTACAAGTAAGCCATTTTACCTATTAAACTATTCAGGCTCTTATATAATATTTAATATAATTAAACAATAAAAATGCCTCGGAATGGAGTCGAACCACTGTATTTCGAACTTCAGTCGAACGCTTTAACCCTTAAGCAACCGAAGCTTATAAATATTTGTATTAAATTTTATGGAGAAAGATAGACTCGAACTATCATTACAGTAGTGCAAGTACAGTTGATTACCAATTATCAGATTTCCCCTTAATTATGTTATATATTTGTATATAAATTTATACATATAAAAAGATATAAATTATAAATCTCTTTTAAAATAATAATAGATTGTAAAAATTTTAAATGTATAAATATTATGTTAATAAAATTAGTTTTAAATTATAATATTTAATAATTAATAATTTCTCTCAATTACATTTATAATACCATATTGTTCTGGTTAGTAAATTTAAACAGAGCTATGATGAAATATCTTTTATTCTAATAAGATTTTTATAAATTTTTTTAATTCTTTACTTTATCGAATTAGTTAACATAAAATTATAATTTATTTTTAATTTTAGAATTTTAACAGGAGGGAGCAAATTATTATTATTTCTAATTTTATTATTAAATAAATTAATTTAATCAATTATCATTATTACATTGAATCTACCCAAGCTAAGTAATCTTGTACTGAAACTGCTTCTACAGCAATAGGCATAAATCCATGCCATGTACCACAAATTTCTGAACATTGACCATAGAAAGTTCCTGTTCTTTCAGCTAAGATTGAACATTGATTTAATCTACCTGGTGTAGCATCTATTTTGATTCCTAATGATGGTACAGCAAAACTATGGATTACATCTGCACCAGTAATAATTAATCTAATATGGCAATCTACAGGGATAATCATTTTATTATCCACATCTAATAATCTAAATTGACCTAATTCTAAGTCTGATTCAGGGATCATATATGAATCGAATTCAATAGATTGTCCACTTTCTGTTACATAATCACTATATTCATATGACCAATACCATTGGTGACCTACTACTTTAATTGTTATAGTTGGTGAAGTTACTTCATCTAATAAATACAATAATCTAAAACTAGGGAATGCTATAACTGTTAAAATTAAAGCTGGTGTAATTGTCCAGATTAATTCTATTAAAGTACCATGGTTAAGATATTTATGAACTATAGGGGAATTATTATAACTATAGAAGTAAACAATAGAACCTAAAGCCCAGAAAACTCCTACACAAATAACAATTAAATAAAAGAAAATAGAATTATGTAAATCTATAATACCTGTAAAGGCTGGTGAAGCAGAATCTTGAAATCCATATTGCCAAGGTTGAGGTGCATCATTATATAAAGTATTAAAATTTAATATATTTTGTAACATGTTTGAATTTAAATAAATTTTTAATTTATCAGTCTTAGCTTAATTTTCAGTAAACTTTATTATATTATAATAAATATTATACTGTATTTAATACCATATATTTTAGATATTACCTAATATAAATAATACATATTTATTTAATTAATTAAAATTAGGTATACTAAGATTTATCTTAATCAATTCTTTTATTAAAATTTTTAATATTTATTATATGTTTTTTTACATATAATATTTTAATAAAATCGAAGTATAATTTTTGTTCCTTTTAATATAAAAATATTAAGATTATAATTCTTATATAATTATATTAATTTATATATTAACTATTAAAAATAGTTTTATATTTAAAATAGTTTTAAATATTTATTAAATTTATTATTATTTTTATTTTATATTTTGTATTTTGACAACCTAAAACATCAAGTCTATTTTAAAAATTAGTAATGCTAAACTTACGATTTTACAATCAATTCATTTGCATCCTATCTAAGAAATGTTCTATTTCTTTATTTATGGATTTTAACCTATTTGTGTGTTATTACAATATTTGTAATTCATATTGTTAAATATACGTTAATATACATATTTATATTTAAAAACTTTTCTATCATTATAGTATAAAATTGTAGTATATATATTTTATATCGATTACAAGAAATGATTAAAATTTGGAAAATTATTTTAACCACTCGTGATAGATAACAAAAAGAAATCCAATGATAGTATCTAGGGGATAGATTCGAACTTGATATACTTTCAGTAATTATCTAATATGTTTGTGGCTACCCAACTATGCAAAGTTTAATAATAAAACTAAGTTATTTAACTAACTTAATTACACATTATTTCATATTACAATTGGTACACTAGAGAAACACAGCCTATTGGTCCTTTCGTACTAGAAGGTCTACCCCTTTTTACTATTTATCCCTCAAAAGGATAGGGACCATACTGACTCACGTCGTATTAAACCCAACTCATGTAATTTTTTAATCGGCGAACAGCCGAACCCTTCCAAGATTTTGCTCCTGGAGGATAAATTAAGTCGACATCGAGGTCCCAAACAGCCAGGACAATGTGAACTCTCGCTGGCTATTAGGCTGTTATCCCCAGCGTAACTTTTATCAATTGATCCCTGTCTATTCCATAATATAGCAAAGGGTCACTATGCCCTACTTACGTATCTGTTCGACTATTAAGTCTTTCAGTTAAGCATGCTTACCGTCATTGCACTCTACAGAACCTTTCATGGTTCATTAACCTCCATTTAATGTCTAGCATACCTTTAAAATGAAATATAAAAATTGATTTTAAGTAATTATTTAAATAATAATTAACAATATAAATTATTTGTCAGAATATTTCATATTAGATAAGAAATATTATTATAATTTTAATCTATTTGGATGTACTTTGCTACTCTATTAAAGACGACCGCCCCAGTCAAACTGCCAACTAGTCAGCTATTTCCTCTTAAATTTTCTAAATAAGAAGATAAATACCAGTTCCACCTCAGACCTAAGGTTTTCCATAGATGTCAAATCGACTCCCTATTATCTGTATAACCGAGGTTATAAAACTTTTTATATGATAACTAGCTACAGTAAAGCTGCATGGGGTCTTCCCGTCCTCTTTGAGGTAACCCGCATCTGCACGGGTAATTCAATTTCACTGAGCAAGTTGTAGAGACAGTGAAGCCATCGTTAAATTATTGATACTGGACCACATTTAATGGCCAATTTATTTTGCTACCTTAGGATCCTCATAGTTAAGACCGCTATTAACCAAATTTTTGTAAAGAAACAGTTACCCATTATTATTACTTATTATTATGGCATTGGGCAAATCTCACTACCTATACTATTATTTTCATAATTGCAGATAGTTGTGTTTTTAGTAAACAGTCGGGGCTTCCGATTTTGTGACACCATATAAATAAATTAATAGGAGTTATTAATTTACTAAGATTCATGGTTCCTCTTCTTGTCTAACTTATGAGGATAATTTGCCGAGTTCCTTAACAACTTTTAGCTCTACGCCTTAGTATACTCTACCTACGAACCTGTGTCGGCTTAGGGTACGGTTGTGCTTAAAAACTATACTTAAATAAAACTAACCTAAATCATTATATTACTTCTTAATCAGCTCTCACTAAATTTTATAAATAATTTAACTTTTACTAATTTAGGTTTTTTTGCTTATACAAATATAAATTTAATTAATAATAATCAAATGATTAGTTTGATCTTAGTTAAATACAATTTATATTTAATTTTTGATATAAAAACTTATAAAATTATAAGACTAATTTAAGATATAGAATTGAAGTTATTCAAAACATCTTTTTCCTGGCCCAATTTATAAAATTTTACTAATTATATAAATAATTTATATGTAAATTTTTATTCTCCATATGGACTTTCAAAGCTATACTCATCAGTCAAAACGTTGGTTTTGTACCTTAGAGACCGCATTTACATTAGTAGATTTAATCTTTAGCTAATAACCCTTTCGTATTCGGCGAGAAAGTTTAAACTTTCTTTTTACGTTACTCATGTCAGCATTATCTCTTCAGATTCCTATTTTATAAACAATGGAACACTGTCAATTTTAGGTTTGTATTCCTTTCCTAGAGGAATATTTTCTTTGAATTATCTGAATGTTCTACTACCTAAATTCTAAATATAGATAAAATTTTACTATCTTTAGAATTAACACGATATCGGTTGATTATTTTAGACCCGTTAAATCTTCGGAGCAACAATCTAAAAGCTGATACGTTGATACACGTTCATTATAAGTAGCGACTACCAGGCTCACTTTTCAACTGCATTCAATTTGTAACTTCCTTTATTTCACTTAATAATCATTCGGGACCTTAATCAGTGTTCACGGCTGTTTCCGTCTTGACTATTCAACTTATCATGAATAGTCTGAATATCTACCATCTATTTATGTAATTCCGAGATTTATTTCCATTGGTAAGATTTTTAAGTCCCCACAAATTAAACTCCTATTAAAATTAATTAAATATTCGTATGGAATTATCGTGCTGTACCTCCATAAATATTGAATAGATGTCATACTAAAATATGTTTCGTAGAAAACCAGCTATAACCAGGTCAGATTGGCATTTCACCGCTTTCCAAAAATCTTCGGAGAATAATGCAACATTCACCCGTTCGATCCGTTAATAATCTGTTCTTGGAAAGATCACCTGGCTTCGGGTCTAATAGCAGTAACTTAACCCATATTTTTTATTATAGTCGCTTTCGCTTAGGCTTTTAACCTTGCTACTGCTATTAACTTGCTGACCCATTATGCAAAAGGTACGCCATTGTCACGTTCCAAATTTTAATTTTGTGACTTTGACTGCTTATAGAGTTACTAATTCATGATCTTTTTCACTGCGTGTTATTTACATTCGTTCGAACAAATTTGTTCGATAAGAACTAATATTATTTGTATCTTTATTTCTATTTTTACGTATAATATTATTCTACACTCTTTTCAACTTTTCCCTCACGGTACTTTTCACTATCGCTAAATTTATAAATACTTAGCCTTAGAGGATGGTACCCCTATATTCCGACAAGTTTACTCTCATCATACTTTAATAATAAAATCTAATGTATAAAATACAGGTCTCATAATAATTTCACCTTCTTTGTTGTAATCGTAATTACTATGTATAAATTATATTAAATATAATTAATCATATCTATCTATATTCATTAAGCATTAATTTCTCATAATTAATAAATATTTCATTATTTATTATAATAATTTAAATTATGTTAAATATACTATTAGCCTGATTCCACTGTTAAACTTAAACTTAATTAAATTTATTTGACTAAATCATATATTTATAACTGAAATTTAAATTTAATTATACAAGCTATAAGTTAAATTCATTTTTGAAGTTTACTGTAATGTCATAGTGATAAATTTTTATTATAAATTAGATTTTGGCTAATCCGATTTCACTCACCATTACTTTCGGAGTCTCGGTTGATTTCCTTTCCTTTCCTTAATGAAATGTTTTACTTCAGGAAGTACTAATAAAAAAAGGTTTCCCTTAGGATTGTCTCATCTAGTAGTTTTCTTATCACAAATAAAAATATATTCCTATATTTTTATTTTATAAGAAATATGTAGACTTTTGGCTATGGAGCCTCCTTTTATATAAATTTGCTAGTAATCCTTAATAACCCCTTTAAAATACTCAATGTTTATTTGATGTTGTACAATATTGTCATCGATACTTTTATATAAAAAATTGAATATAAATATATTTAAATATTCACCTTGTAAAGACCCCAAATATATAAATTAATTCTTCTCATATTTTAACTGATATTTTCTGATTAATATTTAAATATGATTCTCTAATTTAAAAGCTTCAGTTCCAACTAATTTATTAATTTTATAAATTAATTTTCTTTTGTTGGCAGTAGTAGAGATAATAGTTACAGAGTTTTTTGTACTTACACATCCATTTTCCCTACTAATACTAAAATTTGATTAAAAAAAAAAATAGAAGCTCGCAACACAACTAAATTTTAAATCGTCTTATTAAATTAAAATTAGATTATCAGACTTGAACTGATACTTTTATGGTACGCAACGCCATAGACTTCTTCCAATTAAATTAAATCTGGAGTGGAGAGATAAACTTAAGATGTTTTAATTTATAAACTAAAATGTTATAAATAATAATATATTTATAAATGTTAATAATATTAAGATTATATAGATAATTATTAAATCTTTAATTATAAAATATACTTGAAATTTTTTTCTTAATTCAATGGATTTATATATTCTAGGATACTTATTTTCATTATTGAATCTATTAATTAAATAATCTCCAAAATATAAAGCTATTAAAGAATTTAAAGATAAGAAAATAAATATTACAGCACATATATGAGTAAAAGCTAAGGTTTGAATGAAGTTTAAATTATTAATATAAGATATTAAAGAATTAAATAAATCAAGATCAATTATACTACTTCTTAAAGTTTCATCTATTTGATTAACAACTTCACTTAAATCTTTATTAATTTCTTTCATACTATTATTAACTACCATTACTATATTTTCTTCATTAGATTTATTTTCAATTAATTGATTTACTTTACTATTTAATGCTTCAATTTTAGTTTCATTATTTTAAAAACTTTTCCTAATTATATTTTCTAAATTAGAATTAGATTCATTATCTGTAATCAAATTATTAACTCTTTCAACTAATTGAGAGTTTTTAATTCTTTCAAGTTCTAATTTATCTCTTAAAGATTGATTTGTTATAATACTATTTACTGTATTAAACATTCCTAAACCTACTCCAACAAAGGAAAGATTTTTTAAGACTTTTTGTAATATTTGGTTTATATTATTTGTATTCATTATTTTTTATATAAATGTCACAGGTATTTTCATTAATGTTATGAATTACCTTTTATTTGATCATAAGATATCTTTATAGATTTTTACCATGTTAGTGTTAACTAACATCTTTCTACTTACAATTATATGCTTCAGCAATTAAGGAAAACCCTAAGAAGGGGGATATATAATTTTATTATATCTTATCAGATTTACACTGAGGGGTATCTATTTAATTCCATTCTTCTATTTTAACTTTTGAGGAATCAATTATACTTATATCAAATTTAGATACTTTTTTAAATGGATTTTCTACTATAATTAATTCATTTTTATTAGTAATTGTTTCAGGTAATTTACTTGTAGATGCTTTAGGACTTTCTAAATCATCTTCTTTAGAAAATAAACTTTCATATTCATCTCTATCTTCATTACTTAATTCATTAACAGGTGAATAATTACTTGTTTTAGCTTTACTTAATAATTTATCTTTATCATTTTATTGATTTTACTTAACATGTCTAATAGTAATATACGAGTAATCAAATTTTAAGTTCTAACATCTACTACTACTCGTATACTATTACTAATTGTTTACTGAAAAAAGGAATTGAACCTTTATTTTACCATCATGAAGGGTACGTTCTANCTTTTAACTATTTCAGTAAATAGTTAAAATTATATAATTAATAAAATTAGTAATAATGAGTTAGAATTAATATCTATAAGACAGTTTTTGTTAAATTTTCTGATCGATCTAATATATAAAAATATTATTAAATATTATTAATAATAATATTTTAACTCAGGTTAAATAAAGGGTTTTCTATATTTCAAAATTAGATTTAATTTAAAATTAACAAACTTAAGTGTTAGATTTTTTATTAACTAATTGAATATTTTCTCTAAGAATTCCATCAAATTACTTTGTATTTTACACTAAAACTTTATTTTAATTAATACCTTGAACTTTTCTGAATTTCACATTGTATTATTATAAATTGTAATAAATAATATACTAATTAAGTAAAATTCCAGTTTTAGACTTCTAAACTCTCTTTTAAATTATATTTTTATATATATACTTAATAAATAAAATTAAAGATTTAAAAATTTTATTAATTAGGTAATTAATATTTGGTGGGGAGAAAAAATTAATGTAATTCGATAGCATCTTTAATATAAGAACATACTAAAAGAACAAATACATAAGCTTGGATAAATGAAACAGCTAATTCTAATCCTGTAATAGCTAAGAATAAACTAAAAGGTACTAAAGTTAATACAAATATTATTAATCCACCTGAGAACATTTTGAATAAAAATGTAGATAAGATTTTTAATAAAGTATGCCCAGCTACCATATTAGCAAATAATCTTATACCTAATGAGAAAGCTCTAGCTAAATAACTAATAACTTCAATTAAAACTAATAAAGGAACTAAAGCTAAAGGTGTACCAGAAGGAATAAAGAATGAGAAGAAATGAATTTTATGAATATATAATCCTAAAATAGTAACACCTATTAATATAGTAAAAGATAAACCTATTGAAATTATTATTGATGTTGTTATAGTAAATGTATAGGGTATATTTCCTACTAAATTAGAACATAAGATAAATAAGAATAAAGAATAGATAAAAGGTAAATAAGCTTCTCTACCTATCTGATCTTTTACTATAGTATTAATACTTGCAAATAAACTTTCTAATAATATACTTTCTTTATTTGGTATTAATTTCATTTTTTTATTAAAGTTTAAATTAGTTTTATCTATACCTGTATTTTGATGTATAAATAAAATTAAAGATAATACTAATACTGTAAATAAAGCTGAATTTGTAATAGTAAAAGATGTATTAAAGAATAAAGGAGAATTATAACTAGCTAAACTAACTACTTCGAATTGTTCTAATGGAGAATTTAGAAATAAATTATTTAAGTTGTTTAAGAACATTATTGTTATATTTATTTTTATTGATTGTGTGCTTAGTTTTAATAAATACTTAATCTACATGTAAAAATTTAAAATTAAGATACTTATACTTTTAGTGTTAGATATAAAAATTTTAATTACTAAAATTTACTTAAAAAAAAGGTATAATAATACTTATTATTAATAATAATTTATTTTAAATCTTAAATTTTAAATTTAACTCATATAAATATATGTTATATCTTTTCTTAAAATTTTCTCTCAATTTTCAATATATTTTTAATAGTAATTAGATAAAATTTAAGTATTATTATACTATTATTATATTATTATAATAATATTTAAGGAGGGGGGTTAAAATTAATATAAAATAGAAACTTATAATGTTACATTTAGTATTATTTTTTTAAATTAATTAGTAAATATTTAAGAATAATATTTAACTAAAGAATATAAAATATTATTAAGATTGAACTGGTAACATATTAAATGCATGGAATGGTATTGGACTAGCTAATGACCATTCTAATGTATTAGCTGATTCAGCTTCAATTTCGTATTGTGAAAATGATGTGAAGTAAGCAGGAATAGCCCAAGGATTATTATTTACTTCTTTTCCATTAGCGAAAATATCATAAATAATGTAACCAAATAATACTGTAGCAATTACAGAAATTAAAGAACCAAAACTAGAGATAGCATTCCACCCAGCAAAAGCATCAGGATAATCTGGAATTCTTCTTGGCATACCAGCTAAACCTAAGAAATGTTGAGGGAAGAAAGTTAAATTAACCCCAACAAATAATGTCCAGAAGTGAACTTTACCTAAGAATTCATTATAAGTTCTACCTATAATTTTAGGTGCCCAGTAATAAAACCCTGCAAATAAAGCAAATACAGCTCCCATTGATAATACGTAATGAAAATGAGCAACTACGTAATAAGTATCATGTAATGCAACATCTAAACTAGCGTTAGATAAAATTACTCCAGTTAAACCACCAATTGTGAATAAAGCTAAGAAACCTAAAGTGAAGATTAAAGGTGTAGTAAATCTTAAGCTTCCACCATATAAAGTAGCTAACCATGAGAAGATTTTAATACCGGTAGGTACAGCAATAACCATTGTAGCAGCAGTAAAATAAGCTCTAGTATCCACATCTAAACCTACAGAGAACATATGGTGAGACCAAACTAGGAATCCTAAAATTCCAATAGAGAACATAGCATAAACCATACCTAGATAACCAAATATAGGTTTACCTGAGAAAGTTGAAACAATGTGACTAACAATACCAAATCCAGGTATAATTAAGATATAAACCTCAGGATGTCCAAAGAACCAGAAAAGATGTTGATATAATACAGGATCACCACCTCCGGCTGGATCATAGAAACTAGTATTAAAGTTTCTATCTGTTAATAACATAGTAATTGCACCAGCTAATACAGGTAAAGATAATAATAATAATATGGCAGTAACAAAAATAGCCCAAACAAATAAAGGTAATTTATGTAAACTCATACCATTAGTTCTCATATTTAATACTGTTGTTATGAAATTTATTGCACCTAATAATGATGATATACCGGCTAAATGTAAACTAAAAATAGCTAAATCAACACTTCCACCTGAATGTGATTGAATTGATGATAATGGAGGATAAACTGTCCATCCTGTTCCTGCTCCTTGTTCAACTAAAGAACTTAATAATAATAAAATTAATGAAGGAGGTAATAACCAGAAACTAATATTATTTAATCTAGGGAAAGCCATATCTGGGGCTCCACATTGAACTGGTAATAAATAATTACCAAACCCACCTACTAGACCAGGCATAACCATAAAGAAAATCATTATGAAAGCATGAGCACTAATAATTACATTAAATAATTGATGGTCTCCTGATAAAATTTGTACCCCTGGAGACATTAATTCCATTCTAATTAGAACAGAAAATGCAGTTCCTATCATACCAGCAAATATTGAAAAAATTAAGTAAAGTGTTCCTATTTCTTTAGCATTTGTAGAATATAGCCAATTCAAAATATAATTTATTTACTTTTTTTAAGTTTAACAAACTAATTAAGCCCTAAAATTTCTAATATTAGAATAGAATATTTGTTTTAAATATAATTAATAATAAATATTATTAATTATTAATAATTATATAAGTTAAAGAGTTATACACTTTAAATTTTATATACTCTTTTAAATTTTACGGAATAGAGGCGATTCGAACACCCAAGAGTTGCCTCAGAACAATTAGCAATTGCCTTATCTTACCAAATGATGACTATTCCTCTAATTGTGATTAAATTTTTAAGTGAAAATTTATTACTATTTTTAATTTATTCTTTATTTAGTATTATAAGTAAATTTTCTTTTCTTTTTTTTTTGGAATAAGAAAGTTTATTTAATTTTTGTAGTCTTTACCAGATTCGAACTGGTTCACTTATCGTGAAGGGATAATGTACTACCTTTATACTAAAAGACCTAGGGTAGTTAAATATTAATAAATGTGCGAATTTTGGATTCGAACCAAAACTTACAGTTTATGAGACTACCGTGCAAACCTTTTACACTATATCGCAAAGTAAATATAATAATACTTAATATATATTAAGTATTGTATATTAATATTTATATGAACACTATCATTGAAACATTTATTACAAACAAAGAGACTCGAACTCTTAAGGAATTACTTCCACTCCTGCTTAAGAGGAGATTGTTTACCAAAATTTCAACATGTTTGCAAAGTTAAATTAATTATAAATATTTTTAATCACTTCTTTTAGTATAATTATTTATATAATTAGTTTTTAGTAATTAGTATTTAGGTGTCAAGAGGAATTGAACCTCTGAATAAGGTATTAACAGTACCCCGCAATAACCACTCTGCCATGACACCCTAGATAAACATAAGAATAGTATATATTAATTATTATGAAAAAAAAAGTATGGTAGGCGCGACTCGAACACGCTTCTTCTCCCACCCAAAGGGAGCGATTAATCCAGTTCATCTTCTACCATTTTTATTTTTAAATTTAAACTTCCTTAACTCTTTTAAGTTAAATATTAATTTTAATTTTTATTAAGCTATATATTAATAAATATTTTTTAATTTTCAATTTTCCCTTATTTTCTAATAAGAGTTAAAATTTTGTAAAATTACGATAAATAAGTATTATAAATATAATATAAATATAAAAAGGAGGAGGAGTTAAATATAATTTTTTCACACGTGATATTTAGTTTATTCCATTAGATTTTTCTTTTGCATAAATATTAAATTTTATTTTTGATTTTTAAATGGTTAATTTATCTTTAAAATTTTCATTAATCACAATACTGTGGTTAAAACCGAAACCTAATATTAAATATTAATAAAACTCAGATTATAAATTAAATATTTTATACATAATATAAATATAAGAATTAACGTGATCTTATTAATGGTAAACATGTAATTATTATTATCAGAATAATGTTTACAAATTTTACTTTACTTAGTTATTTAAATTATTAATTATTTTTAGCTAATTTAGTAATATATACTCTTATTACTTGTTGTAATGTAAAATAAGGTAAAACAGATTTAGACATAATAAATATTAAATAAATTATAGCTAAGAATGCAAAAGATAATTGATTTACAAAATAAAATGGTATTAATTGTGGCATATATAATATATATTTCCTTATTTATTCGGCTCTTTAATGAACTATCTCTACTTAAGAAAAAGTATAAAATAAATAATCTATATTTTATATAAAATATTTATTATTAAATGAGATAATTAGGGTTTTATTTAATTATTTCAATTAAATAATATTTAATAAATTACTTACAATATGTTCTATAAATATTTTTAATAAATAACATTAAAACTTTAATGAGCTTATTAATGTTATATAATTTTAGAAGGGTTCTTTTATTTATCTTAAATAAATTTTAATAAAAGTGTAGAGATAACTATCTCTACACTTTTATCTTTAAAACTTTTAATAAGAAATTTCTAATTATAGATATAATTATAAAAGTAGTTAATTTATTATAAATAAAAGTTTTAAAATTTAACTAATATTATAAGAGAAGTAGATAATTTAGGGTTAAGTTTACAGATGGTTCTGTAGTAAACCTGCAAAGTTTAATAAAATAAAGGTTCAATTCCTTCTTAACTCTTTTATAAAAAATTTTAAGAATTCTCTTAGTTCAATGGTAGAACATCATTCTTCTAAAGTGTTAATTTTGGTTCGAATCCAGAAGAGAATAATTAAAATCTTTAATTTAAATTAAAGATTTAAATATTGTCACAGTGTAAACAATTAATTTAGTTATTAACAATTATTCTAATACTTTTTAATTATTAATAACTATTTATTAAGTAAAATTTTAATAAACTTGTATGTTAACTTAAATTTTAATCAAGATTTTAAATCATATTGTTTGTAGTATAAATTATAAATACTAATATTACAATTATTCTTTTTATTTATATTAAAAATAGGAAATTAAGAATAGATTATAATAATGTAATTTATATAAATTTAATGATAAATAATTATTTATTAACTATTATTAATATATTAATTAATTTAATTGATGTATTAACTGTGATATTACCTATGTTATTATCAGTAGCTTTTATGACAATTATAGAAAGAAAACAGTTAGCTGCACATCAAAGAAGAGTTGGTCCTACTATAGTTGGTTATTATGGTATACTTCAACCTTTTGCGGATTTTTTTAAATTAATATTTAAAGAAACTATTATACCTAGTCAATCTAATAAAGTATTATTCTATTTAGCTCCTTTTGCTACTTTAATTTTCAGTTTACTAGGATGGGGTATAATCCCATTTGGTCAAGGATTAACTTTATTTGATTTTTCATTAGGAATATTTTATACTTTAGCTTTATCTTCATTAGGAGTATATGGAATATTATTTGCAGGATGGTCAGCTAATTCAAAATATGCTTTTTTAGGATCATTAAGATCAACTGCAGCTATGATATCATATGAATTAATTTTAAGTTCTGCTATTTTAATTATTATTTTATTAACAGGTTCATTTAATTATACAACTATTATTGAAGTACAACAATCAATATGGTTTATAATACCATTACTTCCTGTATTTATATTTTATTTTATTTCAATTTTAGCTGAAACAAGTAGAACACCTTTTGATCTACAAGAAGCTGAATCTGAATTAGTTGCTGGTTTCTTCACTGAACACTCTTCAGTTCCTTTCATATTCTTCTTCTTAGCTGAATACTCTTCTATTGTTTTATTTAGTTGTATAACAGCTATATTATTCTTAGGAGGTTATAATTTACCAGAAATAATAGTTAATGGTTCAATTATAAATTTACAATCTATAATTTTAGGATTAAAAACTTGTATATTCTGTTTCTTATTTGTTTTATTTAGAGCTACTTTACCTAGATTAAGATATGATCAATTAATTTCTTTATGTTGGATTAATTTATTACCTATAGCTGTAGCCTTTATTATTTTAGTGCCTAGCATATTAGTAGCTTTTGATATAGCACCCCTTTAGTAAACTTACTAATTTTAACCTTTTAAGTCTTATTTTGATTAATTAGAAAAATTAACTCAATAATTAATTTAATATATAACTATAAATAAGTATTTTAACTTATTAAATTTAATATTTATTACCCCTCCGATATTGAAATTAAATTTTAAAAGAAGTTAATTAAATATCTGTAAATTATATGTGTACAAACATATAAAAATAAAGAATATTAAATATTAATCAATTAAGTTTAAATTATTGTTTATAAAGCCTATAATTTAATGGTAGAATGTTATCTTGATGAGATAATCGTAGAAGTTCAAATCTTCTTGGGCTTATATTTATCATTTAATATATTTATAATAATACTTAAATTAAAAATTATTGTCACAGTGAATTAAAATAATTATATTATAAAAATTTATAATCAGATTTAGTCTAAACTTTCGATTAAGAAAATATTATATTTTAGTCAATTATTATAAATAATTGCTAATTTAATTATTACTAAAATTTTAGTTAATTATTAAATTTTTATACAAATTTATATTTAAAATTAGAATTTATTATGAGATTACTTAAAAGTCACTCTTTACTTAGATTACTTAATTCTTATATAGTAGATTCACCTCAACCTTCAAATATATCATATTTATGGAATTTTGGGTCATTATTAGCTACTTGCTTAGTAATTCAAATTTTAACAGGGTGTTTCTTAGCTATGCATTATCAACCCCATGTAGATTTTGCTTTTAACAGTGTAGAACATATTATGAGAGATGTAAATAATGGTTGGTTAATCAGATATATCCATGCTAATGTTGCTTCTTTCTTCTTTATCTTTGTATATGGACATATTGGTAGAAATATTTATTATGGTTCATATAAATCACCTAGAGTATTAGTTTGGTCAATTGGGGTTATAATTTTAATCTTAATGATGGGTATTGCTTTCTTGGGTTATGTTTTACCATATGGACAAATGAGTTTATGGGGTGCTACTGTAATTACTAATTTATTAAGTGCTATACCTATATTTGGTCCAGACTTAGTAGAATTAATTTGGGGAGGATTTTCAGTATCTAATGCCACATTAAATAGATTCTTTTCGTTACATTATATTTTACCATTCTTATTAGCAGCTTTAGCTTTAGCTCATTTAATTGCTTTACATACAGATGGTTCAAATAATCCTAATGGGATATCATCAAATGGTGATAGATATGCTATCCATCCTTATTATATGTTTAAAGATCTTATAACTATATTCTTCTTTTTCTTAGCTTTATCAGTATTGGTTTTCTATTATCCAAATTTATTAGGGCATAGCGATAATTATATTGAAGCTAATCCTATGAGTACACCAGCAAGTATTGTACCAGAGTGGTATCTATTACCTTATTATGCAATATTAAGATCAATACCTAATAAATTATTAGGAGTATTAGCTATGTTTGGATCATTATTAATTTTATTAATATTACCTATTGTAGATGTATCAAGACAAAGAGGTAACCAATTTAGACCTGCTATGAAAGTAGCTTTCTGGTTCTTTGTATTTAATTTCTTCATTTTAATGTGGATTGGATCACAACACCCTAATGAACCTTTTGTATTTATTGGGCAAGTTTCAACATTCTTTTATTTTTCTTGGTTCATATTAATTATACCTGTAATAGGTTTAGTTGAAAATACTTTAATAGATATAGCCACAGAATCATAAAATTTTAATAAACAAATATAAAACTTATATCTTTTTTTAATTTTTATTTTATGCTCCCTCCTTAATTAACAATTAAATTTTGTATTAATATTTTATTAATTTCTTAAAAAAATCTTACTTAAAAGTAATATATAATATAAATAAATTATATTATTCTTAAGCAATCTACTAAAAACACAAATAGGATGTGTTTTAATATATAATCTTTATATTTTTATATATAGATTTTAATATTAGTATATATATATTATTATATTTAAATATTAAAAATAACTTTATATAATACTTATAGTTAAATTTTATATTTTACTAAAAAATTCATAAATTTATGTAATGTGTAAAAATATTCATATTGTTTATTCATATAAAGCTTTAATATTAATAAATTATTATTACATAATAGTATTTATTTTACTTATTTACTAATAAGAATATTCGTAGAGTGTTATTTTATTTCTATAAATTTATAATTTTAGTAATTTTAATTAATTATGATAAAATCACATAATTTTCAATTTTTTCCTTATCATTTAGTAGAAATTTCTCCTTGGCCATTAGTATTAAGTTTTGCTTTATTAAATTTAACTATTGGGGCTGTAATGTATATGCAAGGTTACTATTCTGGTGATCTTATCTTAGAATTAGGATTCATATTAACTTTAGGTGGTATGGCTTTTTGGTTCAGAGATGTAGGTAATGAAGCTACTTTAGGTGGACATCATACAAAACAAGTAAAAAAGGGTTTAGAAATAGGATTCATACTTTTTGTTATTAGTGAAATTTTTGCTTTCTTAAGTATTTTTTGGGCTTTCTTTCATTCTAGTTTATCTCCTGCTATTGAAATAGGAGGTGTTTGGCCACCTCAAGGTATAACCCCATTAAACCCATTTGCAATACCATTATTAAATACAATATTATTAGTATCTTCTGGTGCTTTTGTAACTTATGGTCACCATGCTTTAATTAATGGTAACAGAAAAAATACTTTAATAGGTTTAGAATTAACTGTATTATTTGCTGTTCTTTTCACTTTCTTACAATATTTAGAATATGCTAATGCATCTTTCTCAATATCAGATTCAGTATTTGGTAGTGCTTTCTACTGTTCAACAGGATTACATGGAATTCATGTTATAGTTGGGACTATATTTATTATAGTACAATTAGTTAGAACTATAAACTATCATATAACAAATTCTCATCACCAAGGATGTGAATCAGCTATATTATATTGGCATTTTGTTGATATAGTTTGGTTATTTTTATTTATTGCTGTATATTATTGGGGAGGATTATAATTAAAATAAATAAGTTAAAATTCTTATAAATATTTATTTTTCTTTAATACTTTCATCTATATTTAGAAAAATAATTGTAAAAATTTTAAATTCACAAAATTTAAACCCCTTCTATAAAAATAAAAAGTAAGTAAATATTTTATAAAATATTATAATTTTATATTTATAATATAAATATTACTTTTTAATTTATACAATTATTTATTAATTTAACTATAATAATGTTTTGTAAAAATATTATTAAAATAAATAATTAGAATTATTAAATGTCCTTAAGGGTAATAAGCTTTAATTTATTTATGAACCTTTCAATATTATTATTTTTAATTGGTATCTTAGGATTTATTTTAAATAAAAAAAATATAATTTTAATGATTATTGCTATAGAAATTATGCTTCTGGCTGTAACTTTATTAGTTTTAATAAGTTCATTTGGATTTGATGATAATATAGGTCAAACTTTTAGTATTTACATAATTTCAATAGCTGGAGCAGAATCGGTAATAGGATTAAGTATTTTAGTAGCTTTTTATAGATTAAGAGGAAATATATCAATTAGATCTTAAATTTATATGTATTTATCAATATTAATTTTTCCATTATTAGGATCTTTTGTATCTGGTTTTATGGGTAGAAAAATAGGTATTACAGGTTCTCATATAATTACTTGTACTTGTTTAAGTATTTCTTCTTTATTAGCTACAATAGCATTCTATGAAGTTGGTATATGTGGTTCTCCAGTTTCAGTTTATTTATTTAATTGGATAGATTCTGAATTTATGTTAATTTCATGGGAATTTTTATTTGATCAATTAACTGTTTCTATGTTTATACCTGTATTATATATATCAACATTAATTCACATATATACTACTTCTTATTTAGCTGAAGATCCTCATAATCAAAGATTCTTTTCATATTTATCTTTATTCACTTTTTTTATGTTATTATTAGTTTCAGGTGCTAATTACTTTGTAATGTTTATAGGTTGGGAAGGTATTGGAGTAGTTTCTTATTTATTAATTAATTACTATTTTACAAGAATTCAAGCCAATAAAGCAGCTATATTAGCTTTAACAATGAATAGAGTAGGAGATATGGGACTAAGTATAGGTTTTTTTGCTTTATTTGCTTTATTTGGATCTGTAGATTATTCGACAATCTTCACTTTAGTGCCTTTTATGAATGAAACAGCTATAACTATAATTAGTTTATTATTATTAATAGGAGCTATGGCTAAATCTGCTCAAATTCCTTTACATTCTTGGTTACCTGGTTCTATGGAAGCTCCAACACCAGTTAGTGCTTTATTACATGCTGCTACACTAGTTACAGCTGGATTATATTTATTAATTAGATCTTCTGCTATTTTAGAATTTAGTCCTACTGCTTTATTAGTTATTACTTTTATTGGTGCTAGTACAGCTTTCTTTGCAGCTACATGTGGATTAGTACAAAATGATTTAAAAAGAATAATCGCTTTCAGTACAATATCTCAATTAGGTTATATGGTTATGGCTGTAGGTTTAAGTCAATATAATGTAGCTTTAATGCATGTAGTAAATCATGCATTCTTTAAAGCATTATTATTCTTAGGTGCTGGTGCAGTTATCCATAGTTTCGCTGATGAACAAGATATTAGAAAAATGGGTGGTTTAATTAAATTCTTACCTTTTACATATACAACTATGTTAGTAGGATCTTTATCCTTATTAGCAACACCTTGGTTAACAGGTTTCTATAGTAAAGATTTAATTATTGAGTTAGCTTATGGTCAATACAGTTTTTCAGGTTTATATGCTTATTTATTAGGGAGTTTAACAGCTGGATTAACAGCATTTTACTCATTTAGATTAATAAGTTTAGTATTCTTAACTGTACCTAATGGTATTAAAAATGTTTACTTAAATTCTCATGAATCTAATTTTGCTGTAGTCATACCTTTATTTATCTTAGCCTTATTTAGTATATTCTTTGGATTCGTTTTCTCTGATTTATTTGTTGGAATGGGTTCAGATTTCTTTGCTAATTCTATTTTTATAAATCCTAAGAATATCTCAATTATTGAAGCTGAATTTAGTTTACCTTTAATAATAAAATTATTACCTACATTATTATCAATATTAGGTGCTTCAAGTGCTATATTCTTATATCATGTATATCCTGATTTTATTGTTAATTTTACTGATTCTGCTTTAGGTAAAAATTTGTATACTTTCCTTAATGGTAAATATTTCTTTGATGTAATATATAATTATTATTTTATTTCAGCTGGATTATTAACTGGTAATACTATATCTAAAGTATTAGATAGAGGTGTAATTGAATTAGTAGGTCCTTATGGTTTAGCTTCTTCATTAGAAAATACTGCTAATAATATTGCTAAATTAGATACTGGTGTAATCACTACTTATTCTTTATACATAACTATAGGTATATTATCATTAGTATTCTTAGTATTTGCACCTTTATTATTTGATACTTACATAATCTCTGAGTATAGATTAATTGTTATTTATATATCAGCTTTATTTATTTGTTTATTTCCTAGTTTATCAAATAAAATTTAATTTCTTAAAATTAAACTAATTAAAATTTTAATTACTCTCCAAATAATAAATATTTAAAATTATTAAATAAGTTAAATTATTTTGATTAAAAATGTAATTTAATAAGACAAAATAATACATTTAGGAAATAAAATTAAAATACACACAATAAATAACAAATTTACAAACAACAGAAAATGTTAACTTTATTATTAATTATACCTATTATAGGTTCTTTATTTATTTTATCTATTCAAGAAAATACTTTAAATAGTAATTCAAAATTGAGAACTATAGCTATTACTACTTCTTTAATTAATTTATTAATTTCTATATTCTTATGGGTAAACTTTGATTCAAATACAACTCAGTTTCAATTTGTATCTGAATTTGATTATTTAACTTTTGGGCATTTAAATTTTGGTATTGATGGAATATCTTTATATTTTGTATTATTAACTACTTTCATTACACCAATAGCTATTATATCTAATGCTTATATAATTAATTCTAATTTAAAATTCTTTTTAATTGCTTTCTTAATATTAGAAACTTTACAATTAGCTTTATTTTTAGTGTTAGATTTATTATTATTTTATATATTCTTTGAAAGTGTTTTACCTATTTTATTTATCATAATAATAGTATATGGTTCAGGAGAATATAGATTTAGATCAGCTAATTTATTCTTTTTATATACATTATTTGGATCATTATTTATGTTATTAGCTATTTTACAAATTTATAATTTAGCTGGTACTACTGATTTCCAATTATTATCATTAGTTGATATTAATGTTGATGCACAAAAATTATTATGGTTAGCTTTCTTCTTAGCTTTAGCTATTAAAACTCCTTTATGGCCTTTTACAGGTTGGTTATATAGAGCTCATGCTGATAGTCCTTTAGCTGGATCAATTTTATTAGCTGCTACTATATTAAAATTTGCTACATATGGTTATATTAGAATATTAATTAATTTCTTACCAGATGCTTCAAATTATTTTGGTCCTTTAGTTCAAACTATTGCTATAATAACTTTAATTTATGCATCATTAACTACAATTATCCAACAAGATACTAAAACTCTTATTGCTTATTCAAGTATTGCACACATGAGTGTTGTTATTTTAGGTTTATTCTCTAATAATATTCAAGGTATTGAAGGTGCAATATTATTAGCTTTAGCTCATGGATTTGTTTCTCCTGCCTTATTCATTTGCGTAGGTGGAGTAATTTATGAAAGAACAGGTACTAGAATTATTAAATATATTAGAGGATTAGTTTCATATATGCCTATCTTTACTATTTTATTCTTTATATTTACTTTATGTAACACTGGTATACCTTTAAGTTTAAATTTCTTAGGTGAACAATTATCTTTAATTGGAATTTGGGAAGTTAACCCTATAGTCTCAGCATTAGGTGCTACAGGTATAGTATTATCTGCATGTTATTCTATTTTCTTATATAATAGAATATCTTATGGAACTTATTCACCTAATATGAAAATGGTAAATATAAAAGATATTACTAGAAGAGAATTTATTATTTTAATTTCTTTATTAATACCTACAATATTATTAGGAATATTCCCTAATGTTATATTAGATTCAATACATGTTTCAGTATCAACTGTTTTATATAATATATAATTAATTCTAATTGTATAATATTAATATTAAATTTATATATTAATATTTATATATTAATTAATTTTATAATATCCCTCCTTATTAAAAAAATATAATAAATTATAAAAGTATGAGCTGACAATATATATTTTATTAATATAAGGATACAATCAAATATCAAAAAAATATATTAAATTATACTTAAATTTAGTAAGTATTTATATTCTTTTTCTCAGCTTTAAATTAATAAATTTTAAATTGTATTTTAAAATACTTACATTTAATTAATTATTAATAAAGTAAATAAAGTAGAAATATTCGTATTTTACCTAATTTTAAATATAAGTTATTTATATTACTTTATTTATATGTTTCGAATAATTTATATCAAGTTAGAAAAATAACTAAAATTTTAACAATTAACAATAAATTGGAAAATAATCAAAGAAAAATAGGTAAAATAATACCTTTATTTTATTCAAATATAAAACAAAATTTATATTTAACTATGTCTATGAATCCAAAATATAAAGGAACTGGGCTTAATCCTTCTCAAGTTATAGGTAATTTTGATGGTTTATTTAAAAAAAATTCTAAAACAAAAATTAAAATTTTTAGAAGAAAATTAAAAAGTTTACAATTTTATAGTAACCAAATAAAAAATTCTCAAAAAATAAATAATTCTTTAGATTTAGTAAATTTAACAACAGAACAATTAAATAAACAATCTATATTAAATATAAATTCAAAAATAAATAATGTAACTCAAGTAAATGCTAATTTGATATATAAGTATATTGAAAATAATATTATTAATAATATAAAATACCCTTTAAATTTATTAGTTAATAATAATTCTATTAATAATATTAAAAATATTAATTATATTAGATTAATTAGTAAATATTATCCAGGGTTAGCTGAAATTAGAAATAATGTTTATAATTTTAATAATACCAAATTAATAAAAAATATTTATACTTTATTACATTCAGCTTTTATCTCAATGAGATGTTTAATAAGTCAACCAAGAATATATTATACAAATGATAAAATAGTTATTCAATTATTTTTTTATCCAGATGTAAAATTATCTAAACATATGAAAGCTAAAGGGAATCAAAATTTAATTAATAATTTATTAATTAAATTAGATTATAAATCTAAAAAAGAAATTATAAATTCATTTAAATCAACTTATTTTAATTCTAAACAAAAATTCATTAAATTATTTAATAAATTAAATTTTATTGATCAAAAAGAAGTAATTAAAAATTTAACTATCCCATCTAAACATATTAAAAACGTAATCAATATAATAATAAAAAGAAATGAATCATTAAAAATGTCAGATATTCAAGCTCAAAAAAGAATAAAAAGTCTATTTAATAATACATTTATTAATTATAAAAAACCTATTCATTTTTATGAAGAGAATTTTAATATTAATAAATTACAAAATAATTCTATCTTTTTAAATATTTATAATCAAAAATTAAATATTTTAACTCAATTATTAAGTAATATTTTTAATAAATCTGTTCATTTAGAATTAATTAGATTACATTATCCTTTTTATGATCCTAATATTATTGTTAATTTATTATCTTATTTCTCTGAAAATATTAAAATTAGAAGGTTATTAGGAAAAATTTATAAATCTGCTTTAATTGCTAAACCTACTGCAAATATTCAAAGAAAAAGATTCTCTGTTATACCTGGATATTTAACTGGATTAACTATTAAATTTGCTGGAAGATTCCCAACACAAAAGATAGTGCCAAGAAAAACAGTTAAAACTGAAAAAATAGGAAGTTTAGCAAGAAAAAAAGCAGTATTAGTTGAAACTGCAAGATTTTCAAATAAAAATAGAAGAGGTTCATTTACTATATCTGTATCAACAGGATTATATTTAAATAATTTCTTAAATTAAAGTTATAGCTAATTTATCCAATTTTATTTATTTGTGTATTAACTTTAATCATTTTAATTTGTATTTTTTTTTTAATTAAACTAATTTAATCCCTCTGTATAACTCTGATTCGCAAATAAATAGCGATTAAAACTTATAAATATTTATAGGTACGTGAAAATATTTAATATTTTATTATATATTTTATACGTTTTATTGATTGATTTTTGTTCATAAAGAACTCTGCCTTTATTAAAAAATTTTAATAAAGGTCACAAATTCTAGGTAATACCTACTTAAGTATTAATACTTTACATTAATATTTATAATATTTAGCCTTTAGTTGTTATATAAAATATTCCGAACGGTAAACCGTAGGCAAAAAAAAAAAGAAATAAAATTATTTACGAATGAAAAATTTATTATTAAATTTTTTGGCTTTTGGTGCTATTCTTTCTAGTTTATTAGTTATTACTTCTACTAATCCTGTATTAGCTGTTATATATTTAATTTCAGTTTTCTTTAATATTGCCGGTTATTTAATTTTATTAGGTGTTGAATTTATTGGTATTTCTTATATTTTATTGTATGTAGGTGCTATTACTGTTTTATTCTTATTTGTAATTATGATGATTAATATAAAATTAACAGATATTTTAGAAACTGGATCTCAATATACACAAAATTTTCCTTTAGCTTTAGCTATAGGTTCTTTATTTATTTATATTGTATTCACTATATTACCTTTCCAAAGTAACAATGTTTCTATTATTACTTTGTTCTTTGATTTTACTAATATTATTAATAGTTTATTTTTAACATTTAATAACTCATCATTAGTAAATGTTTTAACTACATTTAATCCTTCTATTGCTGATGTGACTTTTACTAATTTTTTACATATAGAAGCTATAGGGCATAATTTATATACATATGGTGCAGCTTTATTATTAATTTGTAGTATTTTATTATTATTAGCAATGGTAGCTACTATATTTATTTCTAGAAAATCTAGATTCTAACATTAGGAATAATATAGTAACCACTATTTAAATTAAAA